GACAGCGAACGAATCGTCGTATTCCCCAGAGGATAGATTATTACGAGTCATACTTGGCATTCAGGTATCCACTGCAAAAGAAACTTCTCTAAAACTACCTATAGGTGGAAGGGGTCGCGTTATTGATGTGAGATGGATCCAGAAAAAGGGGGGTTCCAGTTATAATCCAGAAATGATTCGTGTATATATTTCACAGAAACGTGAAATCAAAGTGGGTGATAAAGTAGCTGGAAGACATGGGAATAAAGGTATCATTTCAAAAATTTTGCCTAGACAAGATATGCCCTATTTGCAAGATGGGACACCCGTTGATATGGTCTTCAACCCATTAGGAGTACCCTCACGAATGAATGTGGGACAGATATTTGAATGTTCGCTCGGATTAGCGGGGGATCTGCTAAAGAAACATTATAGAATAGCACCTTTTGATGAGAGATATGAACAAGAGGCTTCGAGAAAACTAGTGTTTTCTGAATTATATGAAGCCTGTAAGCAAACAAAAAATCCATGGGTATTTGAACCCGAGTACCCAGGAAAAAGCAGAATATTTGATGGAAGAACAGGGGATCCTTTTGAACAACCTGTTCTAATAGGAAAGTCCTATATCCTAAAATTAATTCATCAAGTTGATGATAAAATCCATGGACGTTCTAGTGGGCATTACGCACTTGTTACACAACAACCCCTTAGAGGAAGGGCCAAGCAAGGGGGACAACGAGTAGGAGAAATGGAAGTTTGGGCTCTAGAGGGATTTGGTGTTGCTCATATTTTACAAGAGATGCTTACTTATAAATCTGATCATATTAGAGCTCGTCAAGAAGTACTTGGTGCTACAATCGTTGGAGGAACAGTACCTAACCCTGAGGATGCTCCTGAATCTTTTCGATTGCTCGTTCGAGAACTACGATCTTTGGCTCTAGAACTGAATCATTTCCTTGTATCTGAGAAGAACTTCCAGATTAATAGGAAGGAAGCTTGATCTGAATGAATCAGAATTTCTATTCTATGATCGACCGGTATAAACATCAACAACTTCGAATTGGACCAGTTTCTCCTCAACAAATAAGGGCTTGGGCCAACAAAATCCTACCTAATGGAGAGATAGTTGGAGAGGTGACAAAACCCTATACTTTTCATTATAAAACCAATAAACCGGAAAAAGATGGATTGTTTTGTGAAAGAATCTTTGGACCCATAAAAAGTCGAATTTGTGCTTGTGGAAATTATCGAGCGATCAGAGCTGAAAAAGAAGACCCGAAATTTTGTGAACAATGCGGGGTGGAATTTGTTGATTCTAGGATACGAAGATATCAAATGGGATACATCAAACTTGCATGTCCAGTGACCCATGTGTGGTATTTGAAACGTCTTCCTAGTTATATCGCGAATCTTTTAGATAAACCCCTTAAAGAATTAGAAGGCCTGGTATACTGCGATGTGTGATTTGATCAAAATTTTCATTTTACAGATTCGGACTGAGAAACTGTCATCCCAATCAGATTGAATGGGATGCCCCGGCTCTGACATGTGTTTTGGGAAAAGTAACATGAAACTCAGAATTATGGGTATATTCAATACTTCCAAATGAAAGGGGAATTGATCCATGGTCGATTCTATAACAGATAAATAGGAATTGCTAGTTATACCTCGTGAAAAAAAAAACACTTTTTCGTGGAATTAGCCATTCCATTTCTTTTAGAGAGAGATTTTCTTTAAGCAAGCAAATATATATAGCATGGTTGGTTACTGGAGTCTATTTATCGCATATATACTTCAAAGGACATCATGGCATAACCATCGAGGTCAGTAGAGACCTAAAAGGTCGAAGGGAATGATATATAGACAAGTAAATCCCTTACGAGTCCCAAAGTATCCCCTTTAAGGGGATTCTTCATTTGAGGGGAAGTAGACTACTCAAAAATTTCACATTTCCATTTTGTCATAAGTAATTCAGAAAATTTTTTTAAAGTAAAAAAAAAGAATGAATCAATGAAAGGTTGGTCCTTACTGGGAACTTGAGTAAGGAGTAGCTCTTTGTAGGGTAGGGTTTTATCGAACAAAACAAAGTTTAAAAATAAGAAAGAACCCTTTTTTTTGCTGTAACTACTTGAGCCGGATGAAAGGAAACCTTCACGTCCGATTTTAAAGGGGGAAATCCAATCCTATAGGAACCTATCTCGATTTTTCTTTTGCTAGGCCCATATCTAAAAAACCTACTTTCTTACGATTACGAGGTTCATTCGAATATGAAATCCAATCCCGGAAATACAGCATCCCACTTTTTTTTACTACTCAAGGCTTCGAGACATTTCGAAATCGAGAAATCTCTACAGGAGCAGGTGCTATCAGAGAACAATTATCCGATTCAGATTTGCGAATTATTATAGATAATTCATTGGTAGAATGGAAGGAATTAGGAGATGAGGGGTCCACTGGAAATGAATGGGAAGATAGAAAAATTAGAAGAAGAAAGGATTTTTTGGTTAGGCGCATGGAATTA